CTTGGTCGAGTTGGGAGAAGCTGTAGGTATTATTGCGGGTCAATCAATTGGGGAACCAGGGACTCAACTAACATTAAGAACCTTTCATACTGGCGGAGTATTCACCGGCGGTACTGCAGAACATGTACGAGCTCCTTCTAATGGAAAAATCAAATTCAATGAGGATTTGGTTCATCCGACACGTACACGTCATGGCCATCCTGCTTTTCTATGTTATATAGATCTGTATGTAACGATTGAGAGTCAGAGTATTATACATAATGTGAATATTCCACCAAAAAGTTTGATTTTAGTTCAAAATGATCAATATGTAGAATCCGAACAAGTAATTGCTGAGATTCGCACGGGAGCATCCACTTTTCATTTTAAAGAAAGGGTTCGAAAACATATTTATTCTGACTCACAAGGAGAAATGCACTGGAGTACCGATGTGTACCATGCACCTGAATATACATACGGTAATGTTCATCTGTTACCAAAAACAAGTCATTTATGGATATTATCGGGAGGTCCGTGCAGATCCAGTATAGTGCCTTTTTCGATCCAGAAGGATCAAGATCAAATCAATGTGAATTCTCTTTTTGTTGAACAGAGATACATTTCTGATCTCTCAGTGACTAATGATCGAGTGAGACACAAAATTTTTAGTTCGGATCCTTCCGGGCAAAAGGGGGGGCGGATTTTTGATTATGATTCAGGACCTGATCGAATCGTATCTAATAGTCAATTTCTATATCCTGCCATTCCCCACGAGAATTCCGATTTATTGGCGAAGAGGCGAAGAAATCGATTTCTTATCCCATTCCAATATGATCAAGAACAAGAAAAAGAACTAATGTGCCCTTACGGTATCTCGACGGAAATACCCATAAATGGTATTTTACGTAGAAATAGTATTCTTGCTTATTTCGACGATCCGCGATACAGACGAAGCAGTTCAGGAATTACTAAATACGCAACTATAGAAGTTGATTCAATTGTTAAAAAAGAGGATTTGATTGAGTATCGAGGATCAAAAGAATTTAGACCGAAATATCAAACGAAAGTAGATCGATTTTTTTTCATTCCCGAAGAAGTGCATATCTTACCCGGATCTTCGTCCATAATGGTACGTAACAATAGTATCATTGGAGTAGATACACGAATCACCTTAAATATAAGAAGTCGAGTGGGTGGACTAGTGCGAGTGGAGAGAAAAAAAAAAAGAATTGAATTGAAAATCTTTTCTGGGGATATCCATTTTCCTGGAGAGACAGATAAGATATCCCGGCATAGCGGCATCTTGATACCACCTGGAGTGGTAAAAAAAAATTCTAAGAAATCGAAAAAGAAATGGAAAAATTGGATCTATATCCAACGAATCACACCCACCAAGAAAAAGTATTTTGTTTCGGTTCGACCTGTAGTCACATACGAAATAGCTGATGGTATAAATTTACCAACGCTTTTCCCCCAAGATCTGTTGCAGGAAAGGGATAATATGCAACTCCAAGTTGTCAATTATATCATTTCGGGAAATGGCAAACCTAGTCGAGGAATTCCTCAGACAAGTATTCAATTAGTACGGACTTGTTTAGTATTGAATTGGGACCAAGACCTAAAAGGTTCTCTAGAAGAAATTCATGCTTCCTTTGTTGAAGTAAGGACAAATGATCTGATTCGAGATTTCATAAGAATTGACTTAGTGAAGTCCCCTATTTCGTATACCGGAAAAAGGAATGATACGTGGGGTTCGGGATTAAACCCTGATAGTATATCAGATTGTACCAATATCAATCCTTTTTATTCTAAGGCGAGGCTTCCATCATTTACCCAACCTAAAGGAACTGTTCGTACCTTGAGAAATAAAGAATATCAATCGTTGATAATTTTGTCATCATCCGATTGTTATCAAATTGGCCCATTCAAGGATTCGAAATATAACAAGACGACAAACTGTCACAATATTACAAAAGAATTAATTAAAGAAGATTCCCCGGTTCCCATTAGCAATTCGTTGGGTCCATTAGGAGCTGTACCAAAATTTTTGAATTTTGATTCATTTTCTCATTTAATAACTCATAATCAGATTTTGTTAAAAAAATATTTGCTACTTGACAATTTAAAGCATACTTCCCAAGTGATGAAATATTTTTTACTGGATGAAAATGGCAAAATTCATAATACCGATCCATGTAGAAACATTTTTTTTAATCCATCCCATTTGAATTGGTACTCTCTCCATCACGATTTTTTTTACGAGACACCCATAACAATTAGCCTGGGGCAGTTCATTTGTGAAAATGTATATATATTCGAATATGGACCACACATAAAATCGGGTCAAGTTCTAATTGTTCAGTTTGACTCCTTAGTAATAAGATCAGCTAAGCCCCATTTGGCCACTCCAGGAGCAACCGTTCACGGTCATTATGGAGAAATACTTTACGAAGGAGATACTTTAGTTACATTTATATATGAAAAATCGAGATCCGGTGATATAACACAAGGTCTTCCAAAGGTGGAACAAGTATTAGAAGTACGTTCGATTGATTCAATATCGTTAAACTTAGAAAAGAGGGTTGAAGGTTGGAATGAACGTGTCACAAGAATTCTTGGAATTCCTTGGGGATTCTTGATTGGCGCTGAGTTAACCATAGCGCAAAGTTGTATCTCTTTGGTTAATAAGATCCAAAAAGTTTATCGATCTCAGGGGGTGCAGATCCATAATAGGCATATAGAGATTGTTGTACGTCAAATAACATCAAAAGTGTTGGTTTCAGAAGATGGAATGTCTAATGTTTTTTCACCCGGAGAACTTATTGGATTGTTGCGAGCCGAACGAACAGGACGTGCTTTGGAAGAAGCGATCCGTTATCGAGCCATCTTAGTGGGAATAACGAGGGCATCTCTAAATACTCAAAGTTTCATATCTGAAGCGAGTTTTCAAGAAACCGCTCGAGTTCTAGCAAAAGCTGCTCTACGAGGTCGTATTGATTGGTTGAAAGGTCTGAAAGAGAATGTTGTTCTTGGGGGGATGATACCCGTCGGTACCGGATTCAAAGGATTAGTGCACCATTCAAGGCAACACAACAACATCCCATTGGAAATCAAAAAGAGGAATCTATTCGAATTCGAGGGGGAAATGGGAGATATTTTGTTCCACCATCGACAATCATTTGGTTCTTGCATCCAAAAGACTTTCCATGAAACATCCGAACAATCTTTTGGTTTTGGGAGATTTAATGATTCCTAAGAACTTGACTTGATTCTTTTCTATTTGCTATCCGGTTGATTTGATAATAAATAAAGATAATAACGAATAGAAAGGAATTCATCGTTTGGCCCGTGTATCAACGGTTAATCTCTGGTCTAAGGTTCCGTCGGAACAATTATTTATTTCAAGATACCGCTTTCTTAAAAAAAAAGAAGTGTGGGGAGAAATGACAAGAAGATATTGGAACATTAATTTGGAAGAGATGATGGAAGCAGGAGTTCATTTTGGTCATGGTACTAGGAAATGGAATCCTAGAATGGCACCTTACATCTCTGCAAAGCGTAAAGGTATTCATATTATAAATCTGACTAGAACTGCTCGTTTTTTATCAGAAGCCTGTGATTTAGTTTTTGATGCAGCAAGTAGGGGAAAACACTTCTTAATTGTTGGTACAAAAAATAAAGCAGCTGATTTAATAGCATCGGCTGCAAGAAAGGCTCGGTGTCATTATGTTAATAAAAAATGGCTCGGTGGTATGTCAACGAATTGGTCCACTACAGAAACGAGACTTCAAAAGTTCCGGGACTTGAGAGCAGAACAAAAGACGGGTAGATTTAACCATCTCCCGAAAAGAGATGCGGCGATGTTCAAGAGGCAGTTATCTCACTTGCAAACATATCTAGGTGGGATCAAATATATGACGGGGTTACCCGATATTGTAATCATCGTTGATCAGCAAGAAGAATATACAGCTCTTAGAGAATGTGTCACTTTGGGTATTCCAACGATTTGTTTAATCGATACAAATAGTGATCCAGATCTCGCAGATATTTCGATTCCAGCCAACGATGATGCTATTGCTTCAATCCGATTGATTCTTAACAAATTAGTATTCGCCATTTGTGAGGGTCGTTCTAGCTATATAAGAAATCGTTGATTAATAATAAGATAAGTCAATGACTTCGGGAACTCGCTAAATTTATTGAATCGGTTACTATTTATGAATCTAAAAAAAGAGATCAAACTCCTTTGGGATATTATGTGATTACTTGGTATCCTCAAAATATAATTAAAGTGGGTGAAGTCAAAAAGCAATGGTTGAATCAAAATAATTCCTTTAAGTTCTATTTCTGTCAGAGGGCAATATGAATGTTCTACCATGTTCCATGAACACACTAAAAGGTTTATACGAAATATCCGGTGTAGAAGTAGGCCAACATTTCTATTGGCAAATAGGGGGTTTCCAAATCCATGCCCAAGTACTTATTACTTCTTGGGTCGTAATTGCTATATTATTAGGTTCGGCCGCTATAGCTGTTCGGAATCCACAAACCATTCCGACCGACGGTCAGAATTTCTTCGAATATGTCCTTGAATTCATTCGAGATTTGAGCAAAACTCAGATTGGTGAAGATTATGGCCCTTGGGTTCCTTTTATTGGAACTATGTTCTTATTTATTTTTGTTTCTAACTGGTCCGGTGCTCTTTTACCTTGGAAAATCATACAGTTACCTCATGGGGAGTTAGCTGCACCCACGAATGATATAAATACAACTGTTGCTTTAGCTTTACTCACGTCAGCGGCATATTTCTATGCGGGTCTTACCAAAAAAGGATTGGGTTATTTCGGTAAATACATTCAACCAACTCCAATTCTTTTACCAATTAACATCCTAGAAGATTTTACAAAACCTTTATCACTTAGTTTTCGACTTTTCGGGAATATATTGGCTGATGAATTAGTGGTTGTTGTTCTTGTTTCTTTAGTACCTTTAGTAGTTCCTATACCCGTCATGTTCCTTGGATTATTCACAAGTGGTATTCAAGCTCTTATTTTTGCAACTTTAGCCGCGGCTTATATAGGTGAATCTATGGAGGGTCATCATTGACTAGCTTTCAAAAAAAGTTTTTTTTTGAAAGCTATACCAATTAATGTTCCTGGGCGTTTCAAGAAAATTCACTTGGGAAATATGAATGATTTCATTCAGCGATTAACCGAAATTGTAAAAATTTTAATGAATTTAATCAATAATAAACCAAATCGGGATATGTAATAATTTTTTCCCTCCTTTTGGATCCATGCGAAATAATAATAAATAAAGGAAAGAGAAGAAAGAGTTTACAAAGAGAATTTTTTGTTTAGGGATCGGGAGCTAGGTATGTTATAAACAAACTTCTATGTATATTTCGAAGAATGATTTTCGAATCCGATTTATTCAATAGAAAATGTGGATGGTTTACGTTCTGGAAGAAAGACATGTATATGTCATATTAGATATTACGTAGTTATCTATGGATTATCCATATTCCATATACATCATATATATATTCTATTCTTTCTATATTCTTTCTCTTTATCATCCCACTATAGATTCCTGTTTGTGTTTCGTTTGTAACTATGAATTCAATGAATAAATAGATGAAGCCAAGCATAGATAATAGATAAGAAAAAGAATGAAGAATTGAAATTCTAGTTCGGAACAAAGAAATGGAGGAACTAGAATTGTATGGATTTACAAAAGGATTCCATGGATAGAAACTAAAAACCAGATATCGAAGTAGTTTTGATGATTCAGTAATATCATCATTTCAATCAATTTTGAGTTCTTAGTAACTTCGTCGGATAGATCTTAGTGATGGAATAAGATGGAAAAATTCATAATTCATTGGTTGATTGTATCATTAACCATTTCTTTTTTTTTTTTGGTACGAGGAGCTCACCATGAATCCACTGATTTCTTCCGCTTCTGTTATTGCTGCTGGATTGGCCGTAGGCCTTGCTTCTATTGGCCCTGGAGTTGGTCAAGGTACTGCTGCAGGTCAAGCCGTAGAAGGTATAGCAAGACAACCAGAAGCAGAGGGTAAAATAAGAGGTACTTTATTGCTTAGTCTGGCTTTTATGGAAGCTTTAACAATTTACGGACTGGTCGTGGCATTAGCACTTTTATTTGCTAATCCTTTTGTTTAATCCTCAAAATGGAAAAAAGACATACTTTTTTTCTTATTTGATTGGCGCCGCTTGCTTCTTTGAATTATATCAACATTTCACTTCGACAATTACTTAGTTGTTGAGATAAGATCCCGTGGGAAGGAATGATTTGAGGATAAGGAATTAGCAGATCCACTCGCTTTCTTCCTTCCCGTCCTTAGTCCAATGAAAACTTTTTTACTTTTAGTAAAGGGCGCGTTGCAACAATCAAGGTATTTCTCAATTGAAATGAGAACCAGTGCCTAATAAGGCAAGTATCTTATGGAGAATTTTCATTGAAATAATGGAGAAAATCCTCCATTTTCAAATGAAATGAATCCATATTAATTTCCTTATTTCTATTTCTAAATTTTCTTTCTATTTAGAAATAAGGAAAATAAGGAAATTAATAAAAAGAAATCAATAATAAAAAATGAGATGAAGGGAAAAGAACTTTGTTCTATTTTGTTAGTCCTATCTATAAGAGGAGAGAGAGCCTATGAAAAATGTAACCGATTCCTTCGTTTCCTTGGGTGACTGGCCATATGCCGGGAGTTTCGCCTTTAATACCGATATTTTAGCAACAAATCCAATAAATCTAAGTGTAGTGCTTGGTGTATTGATCTTTTTTGGAAAGGGAGTGTGTGCGAGTTGTGTATTTCAAGAATAGGCTGGATAAAAATCCAACTGGCTTCTTTTTTTCTTTTTTTTATAAATTAGGAAAGAAGGGTGCGTGATCCCAACGAATTACTTCTGAAGAAATTAAGAAATCATATGTAAGAACCATAGCATTTCGTAACTCATTGGTAAATCCACTTTGATTCTCTATAAACCAATAATGTGGGACTATTAACATGGTTAAAGCTAAAGCGGTTGAAGTCTAGGCATAATACGGTATTCTTTCTACCATCACGTTAGTACGAGGATGGTTTCAAATCAAAATCAAAATGAATAATTTATTCGATATAGAACACTCATATCCATAAAATGATTTGAACCAGTGACTGGAAAAAGAATGGGGTACCTCATCCGTTTTTTTATCCAATGCTGAATGGACGACCTATCTATAAAATAAGAAGAGTTCTTGGGATTTAAAGGAAAAAAAACTTAACTTAATAAGAATAAAAAAAAAAAGAAACAACTTTGCCGACAATTACAGATTTTTTTTTGTCTGGTCGGAAGAGTCCTCCAAATATTCTGGTCTTTTATTAGTTGTTATCTTTTGGAATATGAACAGAGAAGAGAGGGCAGGCTCATTACATTAAAAGATATGGGAATGTACTATTAAGTAACTGAGCGTGAGAGCCAAATGAATTGAAAGATTCATGTTTGGTTC